ATGATGGCGATCGGGCAGGTATGCCCCCATCGTCTAGTGGTTAGGACATCTCTCTTTCAAGGAGGCAGCGGGGATTCGACTTCCCCTGGGGGTAGGGTACTACGAAAGGAAGTTGATCATGGATTATCAATAAGTCTAGAATTGATTCTTCCGGGGTCGATGCCCGAGTGGTTAATGGGGACGGACTGTAAATTCGTTGGCAATATGTCTACGCTGGTTCAAATCCAGCTCGGCCCAATAATTCGCCGATCCATTATCAGATAATCTAACTAATTTGTCCTCTATAAACGCCCGATACGGAGGAATAAAGAAAAAAAGAATCTCTTTTCATTGAAAGATTTATTATCAATCGATTTTACAATAGGATTACTAGTTATCCGTGTCGTTCTCACTAAAGTCCATATCCATGTGGATATTGATATATCACTCGTGTCTCTGTTACAACACGACGATTCTAAATAGAAATGATTTGAATGAAATCATAAGAATATGTATGCTGTACACCTTCTTTTTTTCCCTGGGATTGTAGTTCAATCGGTCAGAGCACCGCCCTGTCAAGGCGGAAGCTGCGGGTTCGAGCCCCGTCAGTCCCGATCTAGGATCCGAGGAATCCATCAATTCATTTCTCTATTTTCTGTAAAGAGGGAGGGGGCAAGGAGCAGAATATAATTCCCAGTGGGGGATCCTTATTGATTTTTTCTTTATTTTTTTTTTCGTTTCGCATTTATCATCGAACAAATACGGGAATTTCAATTACTTCAACTAGTACCGATTGATGGGGGAGAGACATATGTAGATTGGTACAATTGTTGCTAGCACCATATTGAGTATTCCAAGAGATACCGTGCTGGTCTGGCTTTTTCGATTGCTCCTGATCTATGAACTGGAATAGAATACCCATATGTTTTCCCGGAGTACATACACAAATTGGAATTCGTTTAGTGTACGATACAAAATGAACTTAACCTTAACATAGCTACCCCGACAGAATCTTTTTCAGATTAAAAACGACCTTCCTTTCGCCTTTCTAGCTCCGATTTTGTATAACCTCAATTCCTCATTGGAAAAAATCTATCTCATTCAAATTGCACACTCAATTTTTGATATATGTGTCCCAGTCCCAATCCAAGGAAAGAGGATATTAATATAAAGAAAGATCAAACAAGGATCCACTCCTCTTAGTGAGGGAATGCATAAGCTTTTTTTTGATTTCTATTTGAAGGGTCCTATCGAAGAAAGAACAAACTCCAAAATAGTGAATTTGTCGAAATAAAATCAAAATAAAAAATATTAGATCTTTTATACCTATACCGGGACCCATCTTTATCACACCTCTTTGTCTTCCACGAAAATGAGATGATAAAAAAACTTAGTTTAGAACTTAACTCCTTCTTTTTTCCATTTCACTTCTACTATATGTTATATGGGGTTTGTCGCCACTGGAAGTGGAAGACGGGTAAGATGATATCTCATCTGATGATTTATAAGGAAGACGGTAGGTTATAGAAAAGAAAGACTGAAAAAGAATGATCAATTCAACGGGATTCTTGATTGGATCAGGAATTCCATTTTTGATTTCGTATGGATAAAAGATCTTCCTATGTTATACTATTCAATTCTCGACGATGAATCCATTTGATAGCTCCGATATTGTTATTCATGATATTGATCCGATTCAATATCATCAGGATGGAATTCATCCCATTGAATTTATAGGAGAAAGATTTATCATCTTTATGGGATTAGATCCCGAGTTATTGTGAAGTAAAAAAAAACACGATGAGATTATGGAAGTAAATATTCTCGCATTTATTGCTACTGCGCTGTTTATTCTAGTTCCTACTGCTTTTTTACTTATTATTTACGTAAAAACAGTCAGTCAAAATGATTAATTTGAATCAAGCTTGACTTCTTAGTTCTTTTCTTAATCAATGATTGAAGAAATGAAAGGGATTCAACTTCCACGTATTAAATGAAATAAGCGGACTAGAATCAGCAGTATATGAAATCTGATAGTATGGTAGAAAGAAATATAGGAACCTTTCTACCGCACTATCTATTATTGTATTGTAGAGTATTGGATCGTATTGTATAAAGATATAGGCTTAATATAGATCAATCCGCAATATGTATCTTCATATATGTCCATATAACATATGTACATGTACATATGTTATATGGACATCTTAATAGCACCCCGATTCTAGTTCTTCGCTACATCCATTTGATTTGTAGTGATTCCGATCAATGTGAGATACTCGAATGTCAACTTTGACTCTTACGCCTTACGGTTCTAATTACTTTAACTAGGTTTCTGATTATTTCCAATATGGATCCCGGGCTCCGCCGAAACAATCGAATCAATGGAAGACGAATAGTATGGGCATATTAGAAAAATATTCTAAATATTAGTATTAGAATGAATATTCTAACAGAAACTAAGTAATTCTTTGTTTTAGCATTCCGAAGGAGTAATTGATTGATCCGTTGACAGATGATCCAAGGGGTCTCTGGGAAATTTTCTTCGGATTTGGAAGTAGTAGTAGACCCCACCGATTTCTAACGCTTGAACCATGATATGAAGTAAGTCGATAAAACATAAATAAGATTTCTAGGAGTATAAAACAAACAGTAAGTGCGCAATATGTGAATCGCCCAACGCAAGATCTTATTATTTGTAGTACTTTGTTGGACAACCACTATATCGATGTTGCCTTCGGTATTCGGTAGAAAGTACGTATCTACGTAATAACAGAACGACTTCCTCTTTGAACAATAAAGAGGGAAACAAATCAAAAAGGGGGTCGGTTGTTCCTCATTGTAATATTCATATATATAGAATTCTGATAAGAGCTAGTTCATCGAAATAGAATATTTCGGAAGAATTAGGTTGGAAAAAATTTCATATCATGTGTATCCCTTTTATTTTCAAACAAAATACGAATATAGGAATCATTGAAATATTTGTTTGATTGAAAGGTTATTATTCATATATTACTAGTCAATTTATTACATTTACATTACTTTACGGGATTCCAGTAGAATTTTGAAATGGAGATATTTTTATTTAAAAACGCTTTGCAGAACGATCTATGAAACAATTGATACAGTTTGATTACTCAACTCAATACTATACTGAAACTGAATTAAATTAGTAGTACCTCTAGAGTCCACTTCTTCCCCATACTACGAGTGAAAGGGAAAATGTAAAGACTACCATTAAAGCAGCCCAAGCAAGACTTACTATATCCATGTGAATTATGTCCCCTATCTCTATGAATATGAAGAAATTCTTCCATTATTAATCACTAATAATAGTATAGTGGAATTAATGACGCAGAGTCAAAAAGGGATTCTGACCGAACGAGCTTTATGACCCACTCCAATAAATCCACCTATAACAAGGTCCTAATATGATTTCGGGTAGAATCGGGCAGCATTAAACACAAGCAAGATACGCAGTTACTTCTTTGGAAATTTCAAGAGAATGTTATTAATGGAACATGTAGGGATAGTAAGACCTATTGTTTTTTTTTGTTGCCCTTCATAAGCAAAAGTAATAACAATATACAATCAAGATGGATCGCCATCTATCACATCACATATCTCTATCTCCTGTTTGATCTAATCCTTACTGTCTCCCGATTGTGTCACAGAGACAATCGGGAGACAGCCTATTACATTCTTGCTGGGAGTTACCAAAAAGAATTTTTTTTTACTTTTCTTTTATTCTATAAAATAGATTCTATATAAAGAAAAGACAACCAATCCAATATTGATTGAATGTCTGAGCACTCAGAGACTCTCGTGAGTCTGTATACAAAGTCTCTTCAGTCCTTTCCACAACTCCTAATTTTATTCCCCATCCGACTATCCAATCTAACTCAAGACTCAGTCAATAGACACTAGTACTGGAAGGGAATCACGAAGTCTTGATGGCCTAGCCCTTATAATCCTCCCTTGGATCCTAGGCGCAAGGATTGACAGTCCTTTATAGAACCTCCAGATTCTTAACGTAACATCAAGCACGTATCGACACTTTTCCTCTGCTTCGGCTGGGCAAGAATTCGGCGAGTTATATCAGCAATAAGTGATTTCGAGTTTTTTGTTGATCAGGCGACACCCGGATTTGAACTGGGGAAAAAGGATTTGCAGTCCCCCGCCTTACCGCTCGGCCATGCCGCCAAAATGATACAAAATAGATGGAAATATTCCCCCTTTTGGGGCGGATTACTTATTAATTATTGATTAGATTTGCATCTTGAGTCCCGTTTTCTTTATCCCTTTCCTAAACCTAAAAGAAATCCCTCCTTTTTTGATTGGATTCAGTTGATTCCCTTCGATTGTATAGTATCTCAAATCTCAAAACACACAACGCCTAAAAACTTCCCTTCTGTTTTTATTTTTCTTTCAAGAAAAAATGTAGATTTTTAGTCACTGAATCAAAAATTTAGGGCAAATTTGAACCATTAACTACGGATTGTGAATTCATGAAAGGTTCTTGGATCTCAAATTGCGTTTCCTTAATGAATGGCAAATGGCATAACATAAGAAAATGAAATTGATACACAACGAATCAGTATCGATTCTTTTCAATAATCAATCCTTTTCAATTTCAATTATAACAACAATTATGTGTCTCTGTAAACCCCAGAATAGAAATTGTTACACAGATATACCTAATCAGGTATCTTATCTATAGGGAATTAAGGGAATTATCGTGCTTCAATTTTTCATTGAATATATTGAATATAAAATCGAAATTATGATATAGCGCGGCCTGCGTTGCCCCAAGGAGAACTGGGATAGGCGATATGCGGATAGCTATATAGCAATATCTGCATGTGCTTAATAAATACAACCCCTCTTACACACTTCAATCGTATTCCGCGAATTCTACTCACAAATGGGTAAAAATGTAAAATGTCTCTCTTCTCTGCGAATCCTTTTTTGAACAATGGAATCAGCGAAAAAAGTTAAGTGCTAAAAAAATATAAACT